TTTACATTTACATAGTCTCATAACCAATCATTCATGATTGGCCAAATCATTGATGCAAATAATATCCAAATACCAAATTAGCCTCCTCCGCAAAGGAAAAGAAGCTCTTGGGAAGATCAAAGAAAGAACCCGTTCTTCCTCTGTAAAGAATTCTTCCAATAATTCTGAATTTAACCTTTTTAAAAAAGCGCGTACAGTACTTTTGTGTTTACGAGCCAAAGTTTTAAGACAAGAAAGTCGAAGTATATATTTTACTCGATACAAACTCTTTTTTTTTGAGGATCCGCTGTAATAATGAGAAAGATTTCTGCATATACGCAAAAATCGATCGATAATATCAAAATCTGACGAATCCGCCCAGGTCGGCTTACTAATGGGATGCCCTAATACGTTACAAAATTTAGCTTTAGCCAATGATACAAGCAGTTTCATAATTGGAACTAGTGTATCGAGTTTCTTCATACCATTATCCATTAGAAATGCATTTTCTAGCATTTGACTCCGTACCACTGAAGGATTTAGTCGCACACTTGAAATATAGCCCAAAAAGGCAAGAGAACGCTTGGATAATTGGTTTATATAGATCCTCTCTGGTTGTGACCACACATAAAAATAACATTGCCATAAATGGACAAGGTAATATTTCCACTTATTCATCAGAAGAGGCGTATCTTTTGAAACCAGAATTGCTTTTCCTTGATATCTAACATAATGTATAAAAGGATGCTTGAAGACCCGTAGGATAGCCCGAAAATAATTAGCAAATACTTTTACAAGATGTTCTATTTTTCCATAAAAATAGACTCGCTCAAAAAAAAACCTATAAGATGTTAATCGTAAATGAGAAGATTGGTTACGGAGAAAAAGTAAAATAGATTCGTATTCACATACATGAGAATTATATAGGAACAAGAATAATCTTCGATTTTCTTTTGAAAAAAAAGAAATCAATTTATTTGGAGTAATAAGACTATTCCAATTACAATACTCGTGAAGAAAAAACCGTAATAAATGCAACGAAGAGGCATCTTTCACCCAATAGCGAATAATTTGAACCAAAATTTCCAGATGGAGGGGGTATGGTATTAATACATCTGACACATAATTCAAATGTGGGAATTTATCCTCTAAAAAAGGAAATATTGAATGAATTGATCGTAAATTATAAGATTTTGTGATTTCTGCTTCTTCTAAGGAAGATACTAATCGTAAGGAAAATGGAATTTCCACAATGAGTGCAAACCCTTCTGATAGAATTTGAGAATACAAATTTTTGTTGTACCCCAAAAAATGATTTTGGTTATAATAATTAGTGGAAATAATCAAATGATTCTGTTGATACATTCCAGTAATTAAACGTTTTACAATTAGTAAACTGGATTTCTTGTCATAACCCACATTTTCCAACAAAATGGATCCATTTAAAAAATGATCATGAGCAAATGCATAAATATACTCCCGAAAGAGAAGTGGGTATAGGAAGTTGTGTTGCCGAGATTTATCAAGTTCTAAATATCCTTGAAATTCTTCCATTTTCAATTAGATTTGAACCAGGGATAGTATAATGAATTTATTGGGTTATCAAATGATACATAGTGCGATACAGTCAAAACAAGGTATTAAAGAATAAGAATATATACCTCGTAAACAGGTAAGACTCATCAACGAACTCTCTATCCGCTCTTTTCTTTTTCCTTCTAATTGGTTTATGTTTATTTTAGGATAACAAGATGGTTAGAAATCCTTTATTTTTTCAACGCAATCGCTCTTTTGATTTTGGAAAAAAAAAAGATCTTTATCAATATACTGCTTCTTCTACACATTCATCTCTACCCCTAATGTAGAATAACTAATAGTTAGGACTCATAAAAAAATCGATAATCCGCTCATGAGAAAAGTCCTTCCCGCATCAAGCACTAATATCTTTTTAACGTATAATTAGATCGGGTAATCATTCAAATTAAGAACATAAGCTCGTTGCTTTTTATTTCTCTAGAATTGGAGCCCTAGAGCTCTATCCATTTATTCATTCGACCCTACTTGAAATTTATTTTGTTCCACATCAAGAATTCAAACAAGCTTTTGAACCCATCAGGTAAAAATATTTCCCGAATTCCCCATTGATACGACATGCTGTTTTTTCCATTCATTCCTTTCAGGATCAGTCGTGGTCTTACAAACTCTACCGATAGTATGGACGAATCTGTTACTTCATACAAATGTGTAAAAGATGCTAGCCGCACTTAAAAGCCGAGTACTCTACCATTGAGTTAGCAACCCGAATAAAAAAAAGAATTAGTATGTGCAGATACAATCAGAATCAAAAACGAAATGGAATTGCACGACGTAATCAAATAAAATATCAAATGGAATCAAATAAAAAAAAAAAATGGATATACCGTCTCTTGTATCTTATCTTATGTTATCCCTTCTTAGATTATCTATTTTTTTTTGAATCCAAATTTGTATATCACACAAAAGTAACTTCTTGTATCACAGAAAATCCAATGAGCCCATCATGTGAATTGAATGAAGTAAAATAAAAAAAAAAACCAAGTCTATGAAGCGGAGATAACTAGATCTATTTATCCACAATCGGATTATATTTGTTTGATCCACTGTTGTCAATATGAATGTGAATAGTGAAAAACGAATACAATGGAGAACACAAAAGAATAAAAAAAAAAAAAATAGAAATAACAATTTCAATTGAATATCTTTCTTTTTTTTTTCTATTTCATTATTCAATTTAATTAGTCAATTGAAATATCTATTTATTATTATTAATATTTCATCTATAAATTCTATATTTCTATTAATTGAAATAAATAGAAATAGGAAAATATATATATAAAATATAGAATAATGAAAATGAAAAAAAGAGAAAATAAATAAAAAAAGAAAAAACTACGGAGTTGTGTTGGATTGGCACGATAGAGATAATGAACATAAATAGAAAAAAAAAAGTGTAGGCGAAAGAATAAATTAAGGTAAGGAAGAAGTCAAGTAGAAAAAAATCTCGGGTTTATTCAATCAATAAATAAATATAAGTAGAATAAACAAGCGTAATCCCTTGTGTTTTTTTATTTGTTCATAGATTTCCAACAAAAACCAACCCATTGATGGTAATGTCCAAATTTTCTATTTCTAGTATAAAACCAATTATTTCATTTATTCACTTGATTGATCTTTAATAAATAAGTGTAGTAGAACAAGAGAGGGGGGAAATAATAGAGAAAAGGTTATCCAAAGCTATAGACAAGTCATCCACACCCTCTTTTTTTTTTTATTTCATTAATTGAATTTTTCGGTTATTGATTCAGGTCAAATTCCGTAAAAACCGCAGCCCTCTTTGAAATATCATGAACAGTTCCTGTAGGTTGAGCACCTTTTTCAAGAAAATATAGAATTGCAGGAACATTTAAATAGGTTTGATTCTTTATCGGATCATAAAAACCCACTTTACGAAGATCTCTTCCCTCTCTTCGGGATCGAACATCAATTGCAACGATTCGATAAACGGCTCATTGGGATAGATGTAGATTAACAATACCCCCCCCAGAACCGTATAAGAAGTTTTCTCCTCGTACGGCTCGAGAAAATTTGAAGTTATGTATATGTATAGAATTCTAATTAATGTAAAATAGATCCATAGATTATCAAATCAATTAGACTATGATTTCATTTTTTTTTATTCTTTTCCAAATTCAATTGAAAAAGAAATGAAAAAAAAAAATTATTATTTGTATCCTCATAACTCAAGTTGGGTAACTCTCACTCAAAGGAAAACCTTTAAGCATTTCATTTATTGAGCCGTCTATAACCCCCTTTTTGCCTGTCTCCTTTAGAATCTAGTCTATTGTTCATTCTGATCTAGTTTAGTTATTGAGACAATTAACAAGTTTAGTTATTAAAACAATTAAAAAAGGTATTTCCTTGTTCCGGGATCCTTTATCTTTGCTTTGAATCATTGGGTTTAGACATTACTTCGGTGATCTTTAATCCTTTCAAAATGGCAGCAACATACCATTTTTTGTGATTTCTTTTTATCAAAGAACCATATGAATGATTGATTCTCGCGTGATACACTTTTGATCAAAAGAGTTTTCCTAATTCCAACAAATTTGATGTTTGAATTTGAAACTTGCTTGAATTGGATCCTTTCGATTTCTATATCGAAAATATACTTACGAAGTTGTTTCAACTTATTGATTGACACTAACCCTAGATCTCCGCCCCTGATAAATGAATTAATACTTTCTACTCGAGCTCCATCATGTAATATTTACATTCAAACTTCCCCAAAATGAAATGAGGGTTATAGTGGAACAGAACAAACGATGTCGAGCCAAGAGCATCTTCATTCCTATATATAAAAGAAAATGGTGGATGTAAGATAAGAATCCACAGTTGATCATGTCCTTCAAGTCGCACGTTGCTTTCTACCACATCGTTTTAAACGAAGTTTTACCATAACCTCTAGTTTCTTGGAACTGGTATGTAATTGATTCAATTATGGAATCATGAATAGTCATTGGTTTAGTTGGTACATAGTTATCTATACTGTTATGAATGGGTAGTTTCTTAAAAAGTATCAGCAAGAATTCCATTTTTTTTAAACCCACATTTTCTTTTAGATATTGGATTTTCTTTTAGTATATTGGATGAATACAATTTTTTGTATGAATGCAATATTTATTTAATATGAAATGGAATATATATATTATTCTTTTTTTTTTTATTTCTATCAATTTAGAAAAAATTACGAATAAATAAGAAATACGTTCTTTTTGAATCCGCATTTTCAAGTTTCTTGATAGGATGGATTCGCCAGTTTAACACTTCTTCAAGTACCAAGGATTCATAGAAAATCATTCAAAATAATTGATTGAAAGTTCGATATTATTATTTGACTAAAGTTTTCCAATAAGGGAAGGGACATTTTATTATCTTTTATTATCATAAAAAAAAACCTATTCGAATTAACCCATTAATGATTTAAAACAAATAGATAGATCAAAAACAAATCCCATTTTTTTTTTTACTCTAAATTATTTTAGCCTAAACCGGTCTTAAGAGACTTAATCCCATTGATTCAATTCAATTAGTACCAAAAACGCAAGCCCTTCGTATTTATAATTCCACATAAATCCACAGAAATAAAATAATCAAGTTGCACACACCATTTAAGGGATAGAGAATAAGAGAGGCTTTCACATTTCGATTTTGAATTTAAATGACATCATGGAAAATATATGAGACGTAAGGTTTTTTTATGAATAACGAATTTCAAATATGAATATGAAAGATATGGACATACGATGAAAAGCCCGTCCTACTTTTTTTTTCATTAAAAAAGTCTTTTTTTTTTTTTATCTATGTTCCCATCTTTTACCTAGATAAAAAATGGATTCAATTCCATCTACGTCTTGTGGTATTTAAACTCGATTCAATTTGTGAAAAAAATATGATTTAGAGACGAATCCAAAATAATCAAAATAATGATAAGAAAGAAGAATCACATTCTATCTAATATTAGACTCTTAAACAGAAGGTTGTTCAAAAAAGGCAATCTTTTTTTGATATGATAATTTTGATATGATTATATCATATATAATATTATGGAATATTATGATATATAATATCATAATACTATGATATATATAATACGCATACTCTGGGACGGAAGGATTCGAACCTCCGAATAGCGGGACCAAAACCCGTTGCCTTACCACTTGGCCACGCCCCATTTCTATTCAAGACTAATAAACACTAATATTGTTATTGGTTGTTCGTCAATTCCAGTCCAAATATTGATAGAATCAATTAGATTGTTGCTAGGATTTTGATACGTGTAGATATCGAATGAAACTTAATTTATTGATCATTAGATATAATTCAATTAAGATATTGTATGAAAGTAGGATTTCTTCTATATCTATTTTGATTTGAGAATGGAAGGATTTTTGATTGGCTGAGTTCAAATCAAAGAAAAGAAAGGTTTTTTGACCTACCTTATGTTATTCATTTTTACCTTATCCCTTATATCAATAATAAGATATTAATAACTCAATCAACTCAAAAAAAAAAATTATCTTCAAGAACAAAATGTTTGTTATGCTTAATATTTTAAGTTTAATCTGTATCTGTCTTAATTCTGTCCTTTATTCAAGTAGCTTTTTCTTAGCCAAATTACCCGAGGCCTACGCTTTTTTGAATCCAATAGTAGATATTATGCCAGTAATACCTGTGTTCTTTTTTTTATTAGCTTTTGTGTGGCAAGCTGCTGTAAGTTTTCGATGAGATTTTTCATACTATCCTAGAAAAATTCATGATTTACTCGAAAAAAAAATTCTAACAATTTCTAATATAAGATCAGATAAGTCTTACATACAGTCTGAACCGTTAAGTTAAATATTGAAATTCTTGTATAGCTGTGCTAAATCTAGATCACTCTCATTTTCTTGTTATAACTTTTTTTTCCATTCAACGACCCTATTAGAGTCCCCCACAATATATAATTGTTGGTATAAAAGAAAATTTTCATTAATAAACAACTCAACTCTGATTTTCTTAAATTTTTTTTTTTTTTTCTAGAAATCACTTCATTTCTTGGTGTCAAAAAATAGGGTATGCAGTATAAAAATAGAGAATCTATTCTCTTTTTTTTTTCAAAAAAAAAATGCTATTGGAGATTGTGTAATGCTTACTCTAAAACTATTTGTTTATACAGTAGTGATATTCTTTGTTTCTCTCTTCATTTTCGGATTCCTATCTAATGACCCGGGACGTAATCCTGGACGTGAAGAATAAAAAATCAGATTTTTGTTTTCCTTGCTTGATTTGCAAATTTTTATCTATTCCACATCTTTCTTTAACTATATATAAAAAAAAAAAATACCAAGTCATCGACAGAAACGGAAAGAGAGGGATTCGAACCCTCGGTACGAAAAACGCGTACAACGGATTAGCAATCCGACGCTTTAATCCACTCAGCCATCTCTCCCCCAATTGAAAAATGAAAAATAATAATTACTATGATACATTAAGTAAGGCTTGAAAAAAGCCCTTCTTTAGATAGCTTTATTATTTTATTATATCTTTATTATTTATTATATAGATAGCTAAATAAAGCTATCTATAGATAATATATATCTAAAAACTTTTATCAGAAATTCCAATTCCATTTAGATTTTAAATAAAGTAAGGGCTCAAAAGAGATATCTACAATCCAATATTTGAATATATAAATACCAATCTATTAAATGTTAATAAAAAAAATTTTGAATAAATTAAGAAAATCAAAAAGAAAATGAAAATATATATATATTAAATAATAAATAAAATCAATAAAAGTACCTTGTTTATTTCGTCCGAAAAGTCCCTTTTTATTTCCACGGCCTGGCCTGGTCAGTACCTAGCCGGGCTTTTTTTTTTGTTCCAATGAATTGTAGAAAAAATGATTTATTTTATTTGAAAACTCAAAATTCTTTTGAAATAAAATAACAAAAATCGAAACAACAATCATATCATAAGAAGGATTTTTTCGATTCCTATGATACAGAATCAAAGTGCCATTTCTTATTATTCTTTCTTTTTTTATTTACTTTTTTTTACTGGAATAAAAAAAACTTATCATTTAATTAGTTAAATGAGTCCTCGTTTACTAATCTCATTAGTCTTCCTGATAAAAATATGTCAACGCTCTCATTTTCATGATTTTTTTTCTGATCCTATTTTTTTATTACTTATTACTATGACCTATTTTTGTGTTCGACAAAAGGTCGATTTATATGCAATAATAGCATTGTAGCGGGTATAGTTTAGTGGTAAAAGGGTGATTCGTTCTATTAACCCTTTCATAGTTAAAGGGTCTTTCGTTTGATTTATATTTCGATCAAAAACTTTATTTCTTAAAAGGATTAAATCCTTTTCCTATCGATGAAAAATTCGAGGAAAAATAGAAATTCTCGTGATTTGTATCCAAGAGTCCGTTATAAATTGAAAAAATGGGATCATGAAATTACGAAACATAATTGATTTTTGAATTGGATCCATACTTCCAATTGAACGAGTAAGGAATCCATGGATAAAGGTAGAAAGAACGGTCTATTTCTAATCGTAACTAAATCTTCAATTTTAGATTTATATAAGGGAGATTGAAGCAAAACAAAATAGCTATTAAACAATGTCTTTGGTTTACTAGAGACATCGACAGATTATATTGTTTTAGCTCGTTGGAAACAAAAAAGACTTTTCCTAAGGATTATTTCAAATAGAAATAGGGAACGAAGTAACTAGAAAAGATTGTTAGAATCCTCTTTTCTTCTATAGGGATCATCTATAAAGCAGGTCCTTTTGAATGCATTCAGACAGAAAGGCTGACATAGATGTTATGGGTAGAATTTGTTTTTTTTTTCGTTTACATCTTTTTTTTCCATCTTCCATAAAGGAGCCGAATGAAATCAAAGTTTCACGTTCGGTTTTGAATTAGAGACGTTCAAAATGATGAATCAACGTCGACTATAACCCCTAGCCTTCCAAGCTAACGATGCGGGTTCGATTCCCGCTACCCGCTTATCTTATATATTTTATCTTCTATTTTTTTTTATTAAAATGATATCGTAATTTTATAGATTTCTTATTTTTTGATTACTATATTTCGAAATTCATAATAGACAAATATTTTTGAATTGATTCATTTCAAATTCGAAAATTTTCATTCTATTTTATAATAGAATCCATTTTTATTCTATAAAGTACTCTATATTATTTTAAAAAATAAGATAATTGAATTAATATAGAATAAAATGAATCTCGAATTACTATAAATCATAATAAGATAAATTTTACAATTAAATTGTAAATGAAATGAATGGAATGCATCATTGAATTGAATAAGAAATTTCCAGAATTCGTGCACATCTTTTTTTTTATGAACAAAAGATGTGCAAATAAGAAAAAAAATAGGAGTGAAA